TGAGTTTTCCTTTATAACAGTTGGGGTTTTATGGAGGCCTGAGGATTTTTTGAAAAAGTTACTTTTTAGTTTAAGGCTAAATTGTGTCACTAACATATATAAAGTATATATTTATAGACCTGATTCATATATAATATATACGGATATATATCTTATATGCGAGAAAAAAATTTCAAAAAAAACGGGAAAATCGCGAAATTTTTAAATTTTGAAAAGTCGATTTTCAGATGATAGGAAATTCCAGCGGAAATTTTTTTTTTGAAAAGTTTTTCCAAATTTTTGTTCATCCATAAATATTTATTGGTTTACAGATTATATAATTTTATTTAAGATCTATAAGAATATATATAAGTATATATAAAAAAAAAATAAAAACCACATAACTATTTATATATATATTAAATATTTATATGTATATAAGTATATATAGGATATGTATTTAAATATAAACATATATATATATATACACGTATAATGTGTATATATACATATATATTTAATGTACTAATATATATAGAACATATAGATACATAAATAATTTATATATTAATATGTATTTATATACATATAATATATGTTTATATAATATATAAATAATTTATATATATATAAATATTTATATGTTAATACATAACTATATATATTTATATATATATTAAACATTTATATATATATAAATATTTATATATTAAAAAAAAAACCTATTTACTTTACTAATAAAGGAACTTTTCATATAATATTTAATATTAGTTACTATAAATCTTCATTTATGTTTTGGGAAAATTAAAATTATACAATATTAGGTATTTATTAATAAAATGAATATATAAACCGATCAGCGTGGTTAATTAATGTCGATGTTATATACACTCTTTTCGTATAAAAGTTTTTTTGCTTTGGGGTTTTGGAAAATTTTGGGTTAAATGCAAGTTTTGGCTAAAAAAATACTATTTATTTAAATAATATATGAAATTTGATTGGGCAGTTTCAAAAATTAAATATTCGGGGGGCCGAGATATAGTAAAAGTTTTTAGTACAAACTAAGTTTGTGCCAGCAGTTGCGGTTATACAAATTGTGCAACAGAAGTTTATTGGGAATAGTTAAACTTTAAGGGAAAAATGAATTAGAACATATTTTATTAGGTGAAATTTTAAAATATGAAAAGTTTATAGAAAAATGTTGAGGCTAGGAAATTTTATAAAAAACTAGGATTAGATACCCTATTATAAAAACGAAAAAGTTAAAGCCTAAATTATTAGTAGTTAAGTTCTTGAAAATTAAGAAATATGGCGGTGTTTTAGTCTATTCAGAGGAATCTGCCCTGTAATTGATATTCCACGATTAAAGTTACTTTTGGTTTTAGCTTACATATCGCTGTGGTTTGAATATTTTTATTGAATTTTAATATTCAGGATTTTTAATAGAAAGGATTTCAAGTCAAGATGTAGCTTATACTTGAGAAGAGGTGGATTACATTAATTCTATTTGTGGTTAATTTTTTGAAAAATTATTATAAAATGGATTTGAAAGTAATTTTTTACTAATATTTAAAAAATGATTAAAGCTCTAAAATATGTACATATCGCCCGTCGCTTTCACTTTAAAGTGGAATAAGTCGTAACATAGTAGGTGTACTGGAAAGTGTCTCTAGAAGACAAATTAAAGCTTTAAAAGAAGCGTTTTATTTACATTAAAGAGATTGTTTTAATGGATGTAGTTTGAACAATGAAATGTCTATTGTTTGATTAATTGTTTATTTAAGTAACTAAAGAATTATTTGGTTTTAGTAGATTTATTGAACTAATATTTTTAGATATAGGGAAGTAGTATTGTGAAAGAATTTTTTGAATAATTAAAAAGAAAGAATAATTTTTTGTACCTTGTGTATCAGGGTTTATTAAAAAAATATTAAGATTTTAATTTTCTCGAATTTGGAAGAGCTATTTAGTTATATTTTTTATTGTGGCAATAATATTGTTAATAATTAAATTGTAGTGAAATGCTAATCGATTTCAAATATATCTAGTTTTTAAAGAAAAAAATTTAATTTTTTTCCGTTTATTATGATAATTTTTAGTTTTTAAAATTATTTTTGGCGGGGGCAATAATTTAGGGGTTGAGCTTTAGGTTAAATTTATAAAACAGGACTTTTTGATTAAGCAAAATTGGTAGGATTTGAAGTTTCTGCCTTGGAGTGAGTTATATCTTGATTTATTTAGATTAGGATTTTTTATATTTGTTTATGTTTTTTATTTAAATATATGTTTTAATTTGGATTATTTAGGAATAATGATAGAATTAGTATAATTTTGTTTCTTTGTTGAAAGGAATTTAAGGTTTATCAAAGGAATTCGGCAAAAATATGTTCTCACCTGTTTATTAAAAACATGGCCTTTCGCTTATAATTTAAGGTCTGGCCTGCCCAATGAGTTTTGAATGGCCGCGGTATATTGACCGTGCAAAGGTAGCATAATCATTAGTTTTTTAATTGAAAGCTTGTATGAAAGGTTGAATGAGGAACTAGCTGTCTCTGTTAAAATTTAATAGAATTTTATTAGTATGTAAAAAGGCATATATGTGTATAAAAGACGAGAAGACCCTATAGAGTTTTATAATTTAAGTGGAAAGGACAATTGGAATATTTAATTTTATTTGTTTGAATTATTTAGTTGGGGTGATTGGATAATTTAATAAACTTTTCTTTATTATTATGCACTGATAGGTGGATAATTGATCCTTTGGGAAGATTAAAAGAAAAAATTACCTTAGGGATAACAGCGTTATTTTTCTAGAGAGTTCTTATCGAAAGAAGAGTTTGCGACCTCGATGTTGGATTAAAATTAAGGTTTGGTGAAGAAGCTGAACTTTTAGGTCTGTTCGACCTTTAAAATTTTACATGATCTGAGTTTAAACCGGCGTGAGCCAGGTTGGCTTCTATCTTTATTATTTTAATATTTTTTAGTACGAAAGGACCAAAAATTTGCTAGAATAGTTTAATGTTGAATATTATTGTTGCTTTGACAGAATAGTGTGATAGATTTAGAATCTTTTTATGTAATTTATTGGTAATTACAGGTAACACTTGATGTTGGGGGATTTATTTTTAGTTATTTTTACTAGCTTGATTCAAATTATTTGTGTGCTAGTAGGAGTTGCTTTTTTGACTTTATTGGAGCGGAAAATTTTAGGGTATATTCATTTGCGAAAGGGTCCAAATAAATTAGGGGTTGCTGGGCTGTTTCAGCCTTTTGGGGATGCAATTAAATTGTTTAGTAAGGAGCAAACTCTTCCGATTAGATCAAATTTGGTTATTTTTTATTTTTCTCCTGTAATTAATTTGTTTCTTTCTCTTTTATTGTGGGTTGGGGTTCCCTATTTTTCTTTAAATTTAAGCTTTAATTTGTCTTTTTTATTTATTATGAGTGTAATAAGTTTGGGTGTTTACACTATTATTCTTGCTGGTTGGTCATCTAATTCTAGATATGCAATGTTGGGCAGTTTACGTTCTATTGCTCAGATAATTTCTTACGAGGTAAGTTTAATTTTAATTATGTTGTCCTTTTTATTTTATATTTTTGGGTTTAAGTTACTTAACTTTTATTATTATCAGGTGGGTTCTTGATTTATTTTTATTTTTCTTCCTCTTGGAATTATATTAATTGTTTCTTTGTTAGCTGAAACAAATCGATCTCCCTTTGATTTTGCGGAGGGGGAATCTGAATTGGTATCTGGGTTTAATGTTGAGTATAGAAGAGGAATATTTGCTATAATTTTTTTAGCGGAATATGCAAGAATTTTATTTATGAGAATATTTTGTGCTTTATCTGTTTTGGGAGGTTCCCTAAATTCGATTTTCTTTTTTTTAAAAGTTGGCCTTGTTTCTTTTTTATGAATTTGAGTTCGAGGGAGACTGCCCCGGTATCGTTACGATAAACTAATATATTTAGTATGGAAGTGTTACCTTCCTGTTTCTTTAATGATACTGGTATTTTATGTTTCATTTCTTGAAATGTTTACGTTATTTATTTTTATATAGTAAATATATAGCTATATATATAGCTTATGTTATCGGTAGTAAAAGGTTTTTTGTCAGATCAAAAAGCTAATAGAAAATTTTATTTCTTTTTTATATTTTCAAAATATACACTTATACAAGTTCATTAGCCTTATTTAAATAAGATTAAGTCTCATGATTTTGAGAAAATTGGGTTTAAAAGAAAAATTAAGAAGTACACAATTGTTAAGATTTGTCCTGTTAAGATATAAGGATCTTCTACGGGTCGAGCTCCGATTCAAGTTAAAAGAAGAACAATTGAAAGAAGAGTTCAAAATATAAATTTATTTAGTGGGTAAAATTGGTTTCTTATAAATTTTTTTTTGTTAATGAAAGGAATGAAATATAGAATGGCGATTGATATTACTAGGGCTAAAACACCCCCTAATTTATTGGGAATTGAACGTAAAATAGCGTATGCAAACAAAAAGTATCATTCTGGTTGAATATGAACTGGGGTTACTAAAGGATTTGCTGGCGTGAAATTATCGGGATCTCCTAGTATATATGGAGCCTGGAGAGTTAAAATCACTAAAGTTGCTATTAAAATAATAGCTCCTACAAGGTCTTTAAAGGTAAAGAATGGATGAAATGGAAGTTTGTCAATGTTTCTTGAACATCCAATGGGGTTGTTTGACCCTGTTTGGTGAAGAAACAGAAGATGGATTATAACTAGGGCAGAGACAATAAATGGTAGAATAAAGTGAAAAGCAAAAAAACGTGTTAGAGTTGCATTGTCAACAGCGAATCCTCCCCAGATTCATTGAACAATAAAATTTCCTAGGTAAGGAATTGCCGAGACAAGATTTGTAATTACGGTTGCTCCTCAAAATGATATTTGACCTCATGGTAGAACATATCCAAGGAAGGCTGTTGCTATAACTAGGAAAAAGATAGTTACTCCTGATATTCACGTTTCTTTAAAGTTGTATGATCTGTAGTAGATTCCACGTCCAATATGGATATATAAGCAAATAAAAAAAAATGATGCTCCGTTGGCGTGAAGGGTTCGTAAAAGTCACCCATAATTTACATCTCGACAAATGTGAGCCACTCTGTTAAAAGCTAGATCAATATTGGGACAATAGTGTATAGCTAGAAAAAGACCTGTGAGGATTTGAATTATTAAGCATAATCCTAATAGTCTTCCGAAATTTCATATTGATGAGATATTTAGTGGGGTTGGGAGGTCAATAAGAGAATTGTTAAAAATTTTGAAAAGGGGATTATTTTTAAGGTGTTTTATCATTATTTTTGTCGAATTGGGCCTTTAATAAAATCAGTTATTTTTACTACTATGATTAAAGCAAGAAAAAGATACCTTATTAAAGCAATAGATACCTGGCTGATGGGCCTTCTAAAAATTTTGTTTATATATATATTATAGAAAGTTTTTATTATTTCCTGTCTTTCTATGATTTGCTGATATTTAAAGGAAAAATATATTTCTTTGCTTCATACATAGAGTACTAGGAGAAGAAACATTAGGATTAAGATGCATATATACAGAATTTTGGGAAATTTAAATTTTTCATTTGAGGCAATTCTTGTTATGTAGATAAATGCTACTAATATACCTCCTACTATAATGAGGAACAAGATATATCCAAATCATGAGTTTAAATGTATGGTTCTTGCTGATAATGAGGTTGAAATAGTTAATAAAAGTAATATATATCCTTTTGAGAGGGGATTTTCAAAGATTATGAATAGTAAAGAGGTTACGCATGTAATTATAAATAGGAATAAGATATCAGAAAGTAGTTTATTTTAAAATATTAGTTTTGGAGACTAAAGACGGAAGTTTAATTTTTTTTCTGAAGTTTTAAAAGATGCTCTTATTTTTGGTTTACAAGACCAATATTTTTATTAAATTATTAAAACTAATAATGATAATGTTTATGAACATTGACTCTATTTCTTTTGTTATTCTTTTTTTTTGTGGTCTTGTTTCTTATATTTTAAGTAATAAACATTTTTTATTAATACTTGTTAGCCTGGAAGTTATAGTTTTATCTGTTTATATAACTATGTTTTTTTATTTTGTTCAGTTTAGGTCAGAAAGTTTATTAAGTATAATTTATTTGTCAATAAGAGTTTGTGAGGGGGCCCTAGGATTGGCTTTACTAGTAATTTTGATTCGGACTCATGGAATAGATATAGTTATAGTTTTTGATAGGTTGTGGTAGGGATGGATTTAATTTTTTCTATTATTGCTTTGATTTTTATTTCTTTCTCTGTTAGATTTTGATTTTCTGTATATTGTGGGTTTTTGATATCATTTATGTTTTTAATAAAGTTAAGATTTGGATCTGAAGTTTTAAATATTTCAAGTGGAATCGGGGTGGATTTATTGTCTTTTACTTTAATTGCTTTGAGGTTTTGGATTTGTAGGTTAATGCTTTTAGCTAGAGGTGAAATTAATTTTTATAAAATTTATAGCAATTTTTTCGTTTTTATGGTTTTAGTTCTTTTATTAAGGTTAGTTGTTGCTTTTAGCTCGATAAATTTGTTTGTGTTTTATTTATTTTTTGAAGTAAGGCTGATTCCTACACTGGTGCTAATTATTGGCTGGGGAAATCAACCTGAGCGTATTTCAGCTGGGATATATCTGTTGTTTTATACTTTGCTGGTTTCTTTACCTATAATAATGGGATTATTTTTTCTTGATCTTAAACTTTTTAGAATGGAGTTTTATTTTCTTAGAAGTGTTGACAATTTATTTTTGTATATTTGTCTAAGTATAGTATTTTTTGTTAAAATTCCAATGTTTTTTGTTCATCTTTGACTTCCTAAGGCTCACGTGGAGGCCCCTATCTCGGGGTCAATAATTTTAGCGGGGGTTATGTTGAAGCTCGGGGGTTATGGTCTTCTTCGTTTAATAAGAGTGTTTGTTTTTGTTGGGATAAGCAATAATTTTCTATTTATTTTGATTTCTATGGTTGGGGCAGTGTTTATTTCTATGGTTTGTGTTCGTCAGAGTGATATAAAGATGTTAATTGCTTATTCTTCTGTTTCTCATATAAGAATTGTTTTGGCGGGTATTTTGACTTATAATTTGTGAGGAGCCTGAGGTTCTTTAAGATTAATATTAGCCCATGGCTTAAGATCTTCCGGTCTTTTCTGCGTAGCTAATTTATTATATGAGCGTACTCATAGACGTAGTCTCTATATAAATAAGGGATTTATTAATATTATACCTAGCCTAACATTGTGGTGATTCCTTTTTTGTTCGTCTAATATATCTGCCCCCCCATCTCTTAATCTTGTTGGGGAAATTGTTCTTATTAATTCTATTTATTTATATAGAAATTATTTTTTAATTTTTTTATTTTTTCTAGTTTTTTATAGAGGGGCTTACTCTTTATTTTTGTACTCTTTTACTCAGCATGGTCAATTTTATTCTGGAATTTATTCAATTAGTAGGATTAATTGCCGGGAGTTTATTCTTTTGTTTCTTCATTGGGTTCCTTTGAATTTGTTATTTTTAAAGGGTGAATTGGTTTCATGCTGGGTTTACTTAATTAGTTTAAACTAAAATTTCAGTTTGTGGAACTGGGGATATATATTTATATATTAAGTAATTTTTTACTGCAGGGTATTTTCTTTAGTTTTAATATTTTTATCTTTTATTTTTTTTCTGTTGAGTATGGTGTTTTCTTTTCTTGACTTATATTTATTTTTTGAGTTTAATTGCCTAGTTTTTTCTCATATTAGATTTGATGTTGTTATTTACATTGATTGAATAACTTGCATTTTTATAAGTTTTGTTTTGTATATTTCTAGATTAATTTTCAACTATAGAAAAGAGTATATATCTGGGGATGTATTTTTGAAACGTTTTATTTTTTTAATAGTCATGTTTGTATTTTCTATGATGATGATGATTTTAAGAATAAATATAGTTGCTATTTTAGTTGGTTGAGATGGGCTAGGGCTAGTTTCTTATGCTTTAGTTATTTATTACCAGAGAAGAAAGTCTTTTAATGCTGGAATATTAACAGCCTTATCTAACCGGATTGGAGATGCAGCTATTTTAATGAGTATTGCTTTAATAAGAGGGAAGCTCGGGAGGTGAAATTTTTTATTTTATGATTATAATATAATTCTAATTGTTATTTTTTTAGTGTTGGCAGCTATTACTAAAAGAGCTCAGATTCCTTTTTCATCTTGACTTCCTGCTGCGATAGCAGCTCCCACCCCTGTTTCTTCCCTTGTTCATTCATCAACTTTAGTAACTGCTGGCGTTTATTTGTTAATTCGGGTGAGTGAATTTATTGATTCTCGTGTTTTATCTGTTTTGTTGTATTTATCTTTATTTACTATATTTATGGCAGGTCTATCTGCTAATTTTGAATTTGATTTAAAGAAAATTATTGCTCTTTCTACTTTGTCTCAACTTGGGCTAATAATTAGAATTTTGTGTTTGGGAGGTTCAAGTTTGGCCTTTTTTCATCTTTTAACTCATGCTTTATTTAAAGCACTTTTATTTATGTGTGCGGGAGCTATTATTCATAATATAGGAGATGTTCAAGATATTCGTTACATAGGGGGCCAAATTAATTTTTTACCACTTAGATGCATGTGTATAAGTATTAGAAATTTTGCTTTATGTGGAATTCCTTTTATGGCTGGATTTTATTCCAAGGATTTAATTGCTGAATTTTTATCAATGAGAGTTTCAGGGGTGCTTGTGTACACAATTTTTTATTTATCTATTGGTCTTACTGTATCTTATTCTGTGCGTCTTTCCTATTTTATTTTTTTTGGGGATTACAATGTTTCTTCATTGAGGTGTATGGGGGAGAAGAATAACATACTAATGAACTACAGAATATTGGGATTAATTTTTTTTGTTGTCTTTATGGGAAGATTTTTTTCATGATCTTTTCTTCCAACTCCATATTTTATTTATTTACCTATTGGCATGAAGCTAATAACGTTATTAATAATTTTTTTGGGGGGGATACTTGGATATGAGGCAAATAAAATTAAGTATTATTATAGAAATATAAGTATATACAAATTAAAAATGTTTATTTCTGGGATATGAAATTTACCTGTTTTATCAACACTTGGACTTATTGGATCTTTTTTATTGGTTGGTAAAAAGATTTTCAAGGAATTTGATCATGGATGATTGGAGTTTTATGGGAAAAGAGGACTTTCTGATTTTTTAATTTGATTTGTTGTTCAGACCCAAATCTACAGAGTTAACCATATTAAAATCTATTTATTAATTTTACTGTTTTTTCTAGTTTTAATTTTAATAATTTTTTATTTAAATAGCTTATTTTAAGAGCATAGTATTGAAGATACTAAGGTAGTTTTGAACTTTTAAGTACTTAAAGGAGGGAAGTCTCCAATTTAACAATGAAAGTGTTACGTTTTTTATAAACTATATAAATGAGGATTAAAAACAGACTTTCACTGCTTAAGAATGAAGTTAGAAGCTCCTTCTTGGCTACCTTAATCCTTTAATTGGGAGTGAATCCATTTGTATCATTAACAGTGATAAACCTCTTTTTGGTTTCAATTAATTAATATGAAATTTTTAGAAATGAATAGAGGTGGGCCAGCACCATAATCTTAGGTCGAAACTAAGAACAATTTATTTGTTTTCTATTCAAGATAAATAAGATTTTTATATTTTTTAAGTGCAAATTAAATGTTTTTTTAAACTATTATCCTTTAGGATACTCATGTTAGGGCTCCTTGTCTTCATTCGTGAAATAGACCAAGGAGAAGAATTACTGTAAATATCCCTAGGCAGAAAAGGAGTTTTCTTGATCTTAAACTTTTTGTTAAAAGGACCAGGGGTAGAAACAGGGTTAGTTCGACATCAAAAATTGCAAAAATAATAGCGATTAGAAAGAAGTGTAAAGAAAATGGTAGACGTGCTGAGTTTTTGGGATCAAATCCACACTCGAAAGGTCTTATTTTTTCTCGGTCGTTAAATGATTTTTTTGAAATTAAATTTAAAATTGCTACTAAAATTGTTAGAATTAATAAGATTATTACTGATAAGGATTGGATAATAAAGATTACTTAAACTGTAGGAACAGATTTTTTGATTGGAAGTCAAATATAATTTTTATATTATTAAAGTAGAGTTTTATCTTCCTCACCAGTAAATTGAAATATAAAGGAATAATCAGACTACATCTACGAAATGTCAATATCAGGCTGCGGCCTCGAATCCAAAATGATGAGTTCTGGAAAAGTGGTTTTTGAATAGTCGGATTAAGCAGATTAGTAGAAATGTTGACCCTACAATTACGTGAAGTCCGTGTAATCCTGTTGTTATGAAAAATGTTGATCCATACACTCTGTCTGCGATGGAGAAGGGAGCTTCTATATATTCAAAACCTTGGAGGAAAGAAAAATAGATTCCTAAAAATACTGTTAGTATTAAACTTTGAAGGGATTGATTGTAGTTATTTTCTATTAGGCTATGGTGTGATCATGTGATGGTAAGACCAGAAGTTAGGAGAATAAGTGTGTTTAGGAGAGGAATTTCAAGAGGATTAAATGTTTTAATTTCTTTGGGAGGTCAATTTATTCCAAGTTCAACTGCTGGGGATAGACTTGAGTGAAAAAATGCTCAAAAGAAAGCAAAGAAGAAGAAAATTTCTGAAATAATAAATAGGATTATTCCTCATTTTAGGCCATTTACTACTTTTATGGTGTGGTGTCCCTGAAATGTTCTTTCTCGGGTAATGTCCCGCCATCATTGATATGATGATATAATTGTTAGCAGGAAACCTATTATAAGAAGATCTATTTCGAGTAAGTGGAATCATTTAATAACTCCTATTAGCATGGAGAATACTCTTAGTGATGTAGTTAGTGGTCATGGTCTTTGATTAACTAGATGGAAGGGGTGATTTTGTTTCATTAATTTACTTCGCTAGAATATAAAGTTATGAGAATTGAGAAAACGTAGGCCTGAATGATTGCTACGGCTGACTCAAGTGTTAAAAGAAGGATTTGTGCTGTAATTAAGATAGATAGTAGGGATGAGGAAATTGAAGGTCCTGAGTTTCCTAATAAAGTTAAGAGAAGATGGCCTGCAATTATATTAGCTGTTAATCGGATTGCTAGAGTTCCAGGACGAATAATATTTCTTGTTGTTTCAATGATTACAAGAAATGGGAGAAGGATCTTTGGGGCTCCCTGAGGTACGAGGTGGGCAAATATATGGGTTGTATTATTTATTCACCCGAATAATATAAATCTTAGTCATAAAGGTAGTCTTAGGGCGAGGGTAAAAGATATATGTCTTGATCTTGTGAAAATGTAGGGAAATAATCCTATGAGATTATTAATTATGATAAAAGTAAATAAACTTGTGAATAGAAGAGTTCTTCCCTTATTGACGGGATTTTTGATTAAAATTTTAAATTCTTTGTGTATAGTTAAGATTAAAAGGATTCACAAGTAGTTTCATCGGGATGGGATAAATCAGAATATTGAAGGAATTAATAAAATTAAGATTGATCTGGATCAATTTAAAGAGAATGATGGAAAAGATGAGGGATCAAAAGAAGAAAATAGATTTGCTATCATTTTCAAGAAGGGGAGATTTTAATTGTTTCTGTAGTTTTGTATTTTGGGTGGTATATAAATATAAAAAAATTTAGGATACATGTAATAAAAAATAGAATGGAGAAGTATAAAAATAAACTGATTCATGCTAGAGGTGCTATTTGAGGAATTAAAAATTATTAATATTAATATTAATAATATTAGCTTGACAAGCTAACGTTATAGTTTAACTAAATTTTTCATTAGAAGTAGGAACTATTTTACTATTTTATGGTTTAAGAGACCAGTGCTTGCTTTCAGCCATCTAATGTTAGGTTTTGTTAGAATTGATTCATTTAAGGAAATTAGTGGTATTAATTCTTTCAATAGTAATTGGTATAAATCTATGATTTGCCCCGCAAATTTCAGAGCACTGGCCAAATAATAAGCCTGTTCGATTAATTAGCAGGTTAGTTTGGTTTAATCGACCTGGAACTCTATCGATTTTAACCCCTAGGGATGGAATTGTTCAAGAGTGAATGACGTCTGTGGATGTTGTTAAAATTCGGATTTGAGTATTAAATGGGATTGCTATCCGGTTATCTACGTCTAGAAGACGAAAGTTGAATGATTTTAGGTCGTTAATTGGGACTATATAGGAGTCAAATTCGATGTTTGAGTAATCTGAATATTCGTAAGATCAATATCACTGATGTCCGATTGCTTTAATAGAAAGTATTGGATTTAAGTTTTCATCTAGAATATAAAGAAGTCGAAGGGAGGGTAAGGCAATAATGATTAGAATTAACGCGGGAAGGATAGTTCAAATTATTTCGATTATTTGTCCTTCTAGTAGAAATCGGTTAATAAATTTATTGAATAGTATGGATAAAAGTATTTGCCCTACTAGGATTGTAATAATAATTAAAATGAGAAGAGTGTGATCATGGAAAAATAATAATTGCTCTATTAAAGGGGATGATCTGTCTTGAAGAAGAAGAGTTTTTCATGTTGCAATTTCTAAAAAAAGAATAATCTTTATGATTGGGGTTTAAGTCCAAGGCACTTTTCTGCCACATTAGAAGGTTGAAGAGATTGCAGGCAGTTCATTGTATCTGTGTTCTGCTGGCGAAAATTTTTGTAGTCATTCAATTGACGAGGATATATTTAGTGAGGTAATAGCTAATCGTTTAACAGAAAATCTTTCTCAAATAATAAAAATGAAAAATAAAATTCTTATTAATGAGATTAGTCTGCCAATTGAGGAAATGATGTTTCATATGATGTATGCATCTGGATAATCTGAGTATCGTCGTGGTATTCCTCTTAATCCTAGAAAGTGTTGGGGAAAGAAAGTTATGTTTACCCCAATAAATATAGAGATGAATTGTGTTTTTAAATATTTATTATTTAGTGTAAGTCCAGTGAATAAGGGGAATCATTGAACAAGCCCGGCTATAATGGCGAATACTGCCCCTATGGATAGAACATAGTGGAAATGTGCAACAACATAATATGTGTCATGTAGGATGATATCAAGAGATGAGTTGGCTAACACAACTCCTGTTAATCCCCCTAGGGTGAATAGGAATAAAAATCCTAAAGCTCACAGAGATCTAGGTCTGGCAGAGATTTGTGTTCCGTGGTATGTTGCTAATCATCTAAAAATTTTAATGCCAGTTGGTACAGCAATAATTATGGTAGCTGAAGTAAAGTATGCTCGTGTGTCAACATCTATTCCTACAGTGAATATGTGATGGGCCCAAACTAGGAACCCTAGAAGTCCAATTGCTCTTATGGCGTAGATTATTCCAAGTACCCCAAAAGCTTCTTTTTTCCCTCTTTCTTGTCTGATAATATGAGAGATTATCCCAAATCCTGGGAGAATTAAAATATAAACCTCTGGATGTCCAAAAAACCAAAATAGGTGTTGATAAAGGATTGGGTCTCCCCCTCCTGCAGGGTCAAAAAAGGAGGTATTGATGTTTCGATCTGTTAAAAGTATTGTGATTCCTCCTGCTAAAACTGGCAAAGATAGAAGAAGAAGAATTGCGGTAATTTTTACTGCTCAGGTAAAGAGAGAAAGTTGTTCTGGCTTTATTCCTGTGGGGTGCATATTAATAATGGTAGAAATGAAGTTGATTGCTCCAAGGATTGAGGAAACTCCTGACATATGTAATCTGAAAATGGCTAAATCAACAGATGCCCCTTCATGAGCAATATTTGCTGCTAATGGAGGATACACTGTTCATCCTGTTCCTGCTCCTTTGTCAATAATTCTTCTTATTAGAAGAAGAGTTAATCTTGGTGGTAGCAGTCAGAATCTTATGTTGTTAAGTCGAGGAAATGCTATATCTGGGGCTCCTAGTATTAGAGGAACTAATCAGTTTCCAAATCCTCCAATTAGGATTGGTATAACTATGAAAAAAATTATAATAAAAGCGTGAGCAGTTACTACAGTATTAAAGATTTGATCATCTCTAATTAATCTTCCTGGTGTTCCGAGCTCTGTTCGGATAATTACTCTTAATGATGTTCCTACTATTCCTGCCCATGCACCAAAAATGAAATATAGAGTTCCGATATCTTTATGGTTAGTGGAGTATAATCATTTGTTCGGTAAAATGGCTGAGTTTAAGCGATAAATTGTAAATTTATTAACAAGATTTATTCTTTTTTATCAAAATTATATAGTCAATGTATGACGCTGAATTGCAAATTCAGAGGAGAATTAAAGTTCTGTAGTTTATTTAAGAATTAGAAAGAATTTTTCTTTTCTTGGCTTTGAAGGCTAAAAGTTTAAATAACTTAAATTCTTATAATAAGAGTAGAGCTAGAGATACTAAAATTGGAAGAGTTGTTAGGACTACTACTCTTCTAGTTAAGTTATTTTTTGGCTTTAGAATTATTGAGTTATTAACAAATAAAGTTAATGTTGAAAAGGAAATACGTAAGTAGAAGAAGAGAGTAACTAGTGTAAAAATAATTATTACGAATGTTAAAAAGAATATGGAGTTATATCTTAATTGATTAATTGTAATTCATTTTGGTACAAATCCGGTAAATGGTGGAAGTCCTCCAAGAGAGAGTAGATTTATTATGAATACAATTTTTCTTGAGTTGTTTTTGATTGAATTGATTTGTGAAATGAAGTTGATTTTTCATATTTTTATAGTGTAAATGATTACTGTATTTATGAGTGAGTAAATTATGAAATATAGTAGTCATGTATTTATTGAGCATAAAGTGGATGAAATTATTCATCTTATATGGTTAATTGATGAATAAGATATAATTTTACGTATGCAAGTTTGGTTTATTCCTATTAGTCTTCCTATGATTCTTGATGATACGATGAATAAAATTATTAGATTTGGGAGAATGTCTAAATATGAAATAAGAATTATTGGAGCAATTTTTTGTCAAGTGAGTAAGATTAAATTAGAATTTCATGAAATTCCTCTTGCTACTTCGGGGAATCAGAAATGCAGGGGAGCTGCTCCTATTTTTATAAAGATTGCAGATCTTATGAAAGTTGAGGTTACTCTGTTAAGGTCGAAGTTAAATTCTTTAGAGTTGGTGTATAGAATAATAGCGAATAAAAGGACGAAAGAGGCTATGGCTTGGGTTAGGAAATATTTGCTGATTCTTTCTGTTGAGTATTTATTATTTGGGGTTTTTATGATTGTAATGAATCTTAGTAGATTAATTTCTAAGCCGATTCATGAGCAGAATCAAGAGATTGAGGAGATTGAGATTATTGACCCTAATATTAAAGTTCTTAGAAATAGAAGTTTAAAGAATTTTGTAATTAAAAAGAAAAGGAGTCTCATACCTTTATAAATGAGGTATGAACCCACTAGCTTACCTTAGCTTATCTTTTTATGCTTTATTATAATATGTATAAAAGTTTTTGATACTTTAGGGAATAGTTTGAATCTATTAAGCATAGCTTTATTGGTACTAAAAATAGTTAATCTATGGATTTGAGCAATCCAGCCGAATATTTTGGGAAAAATACTGGATTTGAGCAATCCAGCCGAAAGGGAATTTTGGGAAAAATACTGGATTTGGGGCAATCCAGCCGAATATTTTGGGAAAAATACTGGATTTGAGCAATCCAGCCGAATATTTTGGGAAAAATACTGGATTTGAGCAATCCAGCCGAATATTTTGGGAAAAATACTGGATTTGAGCAATCCAGCCGAATGTTTTGGGAAAAATACTGGATTTGAGCAATCCAGCCGAAAGGGAATTTTGGGAAAAAGCCTAGATTTGGGGCAATCCAGCCGAATRTTTTGGGAAAAATACTGGATTTGGGGCAATCCAGCCGAATRTTTTGGGAAAAAGCCTAGATTTGGGGCAATCCAGCCGAATATTTTGGGAAAAAGCCTAGATTTGGGGCAATCCAGCCGAATATTTTGGGAAAAAGCCTAGATTTGGGGCGATCTAGCCAATAGAGGTGAAATTCACATTATTTATCCTATCAAGATAATCCTTTATTCAGGCACTCTATT